TTTTGAAACTATCTCGTTATCTCCTACTAGCATAGTGGTAGAAAGAGTACCTTCTTGTGCCTCGACTTCAAAGGGTTTACCTTTAACCATGTTAATGGGCCCGCATTATTGGCTAATAGAGAATCAAAGGTTTACCAATGAATCACGAAATGCTATGGTTCTTACATATGATTTATTAATTTATTCAGAAGTAATTCGTCGAGATCGTGCACCTTTCTTTCTTATTTAATTTAATAAAAAAAAAATAAAAATGCAGCTGGTTGGATCCAGCCTATTCTTGAAATAAACAACTCGCACACACTCCCTTTCCAAAAAAGATCAATACACCAAGCACTACACTTAGATTTATTGGATTTGTTGCTAAAATATTGGTATTAAACCCTAAACTCCCGGCGGATGGCCAATGACCCAAGTAAACGAAAGAATCGGTTACATTTTTCATATGATCTCCTCTTGTAGATAGGACTAAGAAAATCGAACAGAGTTCTTTTTGTATCACCTGATCCCCTCTGTTTTGTTTGATTGATCTCTTTTTTTTTTCTTAATTTCCTTATTTAAAATTCAAATTTAAATAAAGAAATTGAATCTATTCTCATTTTTTTTATTATTTATTATAATTATATTAATATTATGGATTATAGAAGTTCTCAATAAGACACTTATTAGCCCTAGACCCCAGGCCTCATGTTTGCTCCATCCTAATCTAATAAAATAAAAGTCAAACTAATAAAAAAAAAAAGGGGGGGGGGGGGGGGGGTTCCCCTTCCATTAAAGGCGGGAAGGAAGAAAGCGAGTGGATTCGCTAATTCCTCATCCTCAAATTAGTCCTTCCCCGGGGTATTGTTTCAACGAACAAGTGATTAGACCAACAAGTGATTAGATGATAGGGGTGAAGTGTTGATCTAATTCTAAGAAGCAAGAGACAGGTACACAGCAAAAAAAAGAAAATAAGAAAATTAGGACGTATTTTTAATATAATATTTATATTTATGGGATTAAACAAAAGGATTCGCAAATAAAAGCGCTAATGCCACGACTAGCCCATAAATTGTTAAAGCTTCCATAAAAGCCAGACTAAGCAATAAAGTACCTCGTATTTTACCCTCTGCTTCTGGTTGTCTCGCGATACCTTCTACGGCTTGGCCCGCAGCAGTACCTTGGCCAACCCCAGGTCCAATAGAAGCAAGCCCTACGGCCAACCCAGCAGCAATAACAGAAGCGGCAGAAATCAGTGGATTCATGGTAAGCTCCTCACACCAAAATAAAGAAATGGTTAATGATACAATCAACCAATGAATTATTACTTATTATTTCATCATTAAGACCCATCCGCGCGAAGTAACTAAGAACTCAAAAGTGAATTGAGGTAATGATATCCCTGAATCAGCAGAACGCCTTCAATATCTCCTTTATAATTTCTACCGTGTAGTCTTTGTAAATCCAAAAGGTTCTAGTTATTCCATTTCTTTGGTCTAAGCCACTCTTTTTATTCTTGGCACGTTCTGTTCTCCTCTATATGCTTGACTTCATCTGTTTATTGTTTATTCATTCAATCCCCAGTCACAGATAAAACGGAAGAACTCCTATTGAATTCAAATTCAGTAGTAGGAAAGAAAATATATATATATATATATAATATATATAAATATAAAATAAATAATAATATAATATAAATATATAAATATAAAAAATAGAATATATATTTTTATTATTTTATTTGTATGTATAGTCCATATATAGATAATTAATGAATATCTAATATCACATATACATGTGTTTCTTGCATAACGTAAACCATTCTTTATGCTGTTGAATCGGATTCTAGTCGAAGAATAGAATCATGCTTCGAAACATACACAGGAATTGGCTTATAGCCATTACACTACACATATATATCCATACCTAGCTCAGCACGACCCCCTAATCGACTTTTTTATGAATCTTATTTGCTTGTAAACTCCTCTCTTCCTTTTACTTATCATTATCGCGACCCCTGCATGAATATAAATGGATGGGATCGTCAGCCCGAATCATTACGTATAAAGATTTGATTGCAATTAATGACAACTTTGATCAATCGTTGAATCAAATTGAATCAAATCAAATAAGAATGGAATTATTCTTTCTATAGAACATACTCTTTTTGTTTTAGGCGCATGTCGGAGACAGATAAGATAACAATTCTTAGTCAAATTATGAAAATAAAATAAAATATAGTAATTGACTGAACAAATATGATCATATCGTAGAATATTGATTAGAGAGACATAACATAAATGGACCACAAAGTCAATCTTAGGAAAAAGATCTTTTAGATCTCTTTCCTTTTTTTTTTTTTTACAATTCCCAAATATCGTACATCTTTTTTGTTACTACTCTAGACCATACATGTCTCGTTTGGATATATTGTGTTCCCCCAGTAGATTATCTTGAGACACTCGAGAGTTGGGATAAGCTTTTTTTTTTTTCGAAAGCTAGTCAATGATGACCCTCCATGGATTCGCCTATATAAGCCGCGGCTAAGGTTGCAAAAATAAGAGCTTGAATCCCGCTTGTGAATAATCCAAGGAACATGACAGGTATAGGAACTACTGAAGGTACTAAAGAAACAAGAACAACAACTACTAATTCATCAGCCAATATATTCCCGAAAAGTCGAAAACTAAGTGATAAAGGTTTTGTGAAATCTTCTAGGATGTTAATTGGTAAAAGTATTGGAGTTGGTTGAATGTATTTACCGAAATAACCCAACCCTTTTTTGGTAAGACCTGCATAGAAATATGCCACTGATGTGGGTAAAGCTAAAGCAACAGTAGTATTTATATCATTCGTAGGTGCTGCTAACTCTCCATGAGGTAACTGTATAATTTTCCAAGGTAAAAGAGCACCCGACCAGTTAGAAACAAAAATAAATAGAAACATAGTTCCAATAAAAGGAACCCAGGGGCCATAATCTTCTCCAATCTGAGTTTTGCTCAGGTCTCGAATGAATTCAAGGACATATTCGAAAAAATTCTGACCGTCGGTTGGAACGGTTTGTGGATTACGAACAGCTATAGCGGCTGAACCTAATAAGATAGCAATTACGACCCAAGAAGTAATAAGTACTTGGGCGTGGACTTGGAAACCCCCTATTTGCCAATATAAATGTTGGCCCACTTCCACACCAGATATATCGTATATATCCCTTAGTGTGCTTATGGAACATGGTATAAAATTCATATTACCCTCTGACAGAAATCGAACTAAAAAAGGAATTCTAATTATTTTGATTCAACCATCTCTTTCTTGACTCGCCCACTTTGACTTTAATCGCATATTTCAGGTGCGAAGGAATCACAGAATATCCCCATCCATTTTTATCTCTTTTTTGAGATTCAGGAATGGTAACCGATTCAATCAATCTATAGAGTTCAAAAAGTTATTGACTTATCTTAATCTTATTATTAATCAATGATTTCTTATATAGCTAGAACGACCCTCACAAATTGCGGATACTAATTTGTTAAGAATCAATCGGATTGAAGCTATAGCGTCATCGTTGGCTGGAATCGAAATATCTGCGAGATCCGGGTCACAATTTGTATCGATTAAACAAATCGTCGGAATACCCAAAGTGAGACATTCTCGAAGAGCCGTATATTCTTCTTGCTGATCAACGATGATTACAATATCGGGTAACTCCGTCATATATTTGATCCCACCCAGATATGTTTGCAAGTGAGATAATTGTCTCTTCAACATTGCTGCGTCTCTTTTCGGGAGACGTTTGAGTTTCCCCGACTCCGCTCTCAAGTCCCTGAATTTATGAAGTCTCGTTTCTGTAGTAGACCAATTTGTTAACATACCCCCGAGCCATTTTTTATTAACATAATGACACCGAACCCTTATTGCAGCTGCTGCTACTGAATCCGCAGCTTTACTTTTGGTACCAACTATTAAAAAGTGCTTTCCCCTACTTGCTGCATCAAAAACTAAATCACAAGCTGCTGACAAAAAACGAGCCGTTCTAGTAAGATTTGTAATATGAATACCTTTACGCTTTGCGGAGATGTAAGGTGCCATTCTAGGATTCCATTTCCTAGTACCATGACCAAAATGCACTCCCGCTTCCATCATCTCTTCTAAATTGATGTTCCAGTATCTTCTTGTCATTTCCCCCCACACTTTCCCTTTTTTTTTTGTTAAGAAACAAGGTACCTTGAAATAAATAATTGTTCCGACGGAACCTTCTGCCAGGGATTGGCCGTTGATACACGGTCCAAGTCATTAATTACTTTCTATTCGTTATTATCTTTATTAACAAATCAAATGACTGGACCATACATACCATATATATATAGATATATAGTTAAAAGTTAAAAGAAAAGAATGAATATGCTCTTATTAGGAATCATTAAATCCTGTAAATGATTGTTCTGCTGTATCATGGAAAGTCTTTTGTATGCAAAAACCCAATAATTCTCTGTGGTGGAAAAAAATATCTCTTATTTTCCCCTCGAATAGATTCTTCTTTTTTATTTCCAAAGGAATGTTGTTGTGGTGCCTAGAACGATGCACTAATCCTTTAAATCCGGTACCAACAGGTATCATACCCCCCAGAACAACATTCTCTTTCAGGCCTTTCAACCAATCAATACGACCTCGTAGAGCGGCTTTTGCCAAAACTCGGGCAGTTTCTTGAAAACTCGCTTCAGATATGAAACTTTGAGTATTCAGAGATGCCTTCGTTATTCCCAATAAAATGGCTCGGTAACAGATTGCTTCTTCTAAAGCGCGCCCTGTGCGTTCCGCTCGCAACAATCCGATTAGTTCTCCGGGTGAAAAAACATTAGACATTCCATCTTCTGAAACTAACACTTTTGATGTTATTTGACGTACAATAATCTCTATATGCCTATTATGGATCTGCACCCCCTGGGATCGATAAACCTTTTGGATCTTATTAACCAAAGAAATACGACTTTGCGCTATGGTTAGCTCAGCACCAATTAAAAATCCCCAAGGATTTCCAAGAATTTTTGTTATATGTGCGTTCCAACCTTCAACCCTCTTCTCCAAGTTCATCGATATTGAATGAATTGAACGCACTTCTAACACCTGTTCCACTTTTGGAAGACCCTGCGTTATATCACCCGATCTCGATTTTTCATATATAAATGTAACTAATGTATCTCCTTCATAAATAATTTCTCCATAATGGCCATGAACGGTTGCTCCCGGAGTGGCCAAATGAGGCTTAGCCGATCTTATTACTAAGGAGTCAACATGAACAATTATAACTTGACCAGATTTTATGCGCGGTCCATATTTTGATATATATACATTTTCACAAATAAACTGCCCAAGGCTAATTGTTGTGGATGTCTTCTCACAATAATTGTGATGGAGAAAGCACCAATTAAAATCGAATGGATTCAAAATGCTGTTACTACATGGATCGCAATTGTAAATTCCCCCATTTTCATCTATTAAATAATATTGAATAGCTCTGAAAGGCTGTTTTAAATTCTCAAGTCGCAAATATTTATTTAAGAAGATCTGACTATAAGTTATTAAGCAGTAAGATGAATAAAAATTCGCAATTTTAGATACAGTACCCAGGGGACCTAACAAATTGCTAATAGCAATCGTGGAATCTTCTTTAATTGATTTTTTTCTCACACTGAGAGATTTGGAACCATTGAATGGACCAATTCGAGAACAATTAGATGATGACAAAATTAGAAAAGATTGGCATTGCTTATTTTTATTCAGCAACATATGAATAGTCCCTTGATGTTGGGTAAGTGCTTGAATCTTCGCCTTGGGGTAAAAAGGATTAATATTGGTGCGATCTGATCCATTATCGAGATTCAATCCCGAACCTCCCCTATCATTCCTTTTTTCGGTATACGAAATAGGGGACTTAACTAAGTCAATTCTTATGAAATTTCGAATCAGATCATTTGTCCTTACTTCAACAAGGGAAGCATGGACTTCTTCTATAGAACCATTTCGTCCTTGGTCCCAATTCAATACTAAACAAGTTCGAACTAATTGAATATTTGTGTGAGAGATTCCTCGAATGGGTTTGCCGTTTCCATAAAGGATATAATTGACAACTCGGAGTTGCACATTATCTCTTTCCTGCAACGGATCCTGGGGGAAAAGCGTTGCTAAATTTATGCCATCGGCTATTTCATATGTGACTACAGGCCGAACCGAAACAAAATACTTTTTCTTGATGGGTGTAATCCGTTGGACATAGATCCAATTTTTCAATTTTTTTGAGTCCTTAGAATTTTTTTCTCCCGTTTCTGGTGGTACCAAGATGCCGCTATGCCGAGAGATTTTATCTGTTTCTCCGGGAAAATGGATATCTCCAGAAAATATTTTCAGTTCAATCTTTTTCTTTTTCCTCTCCACTCGGACCAATCCACCTACTCGGCTTCTTGTATTTAAAGCTATTCGTGTACCTACTCCAATGATACTATTGTTCCGTACCATTATGGACGAAGATCCGGGTAAAATATGCACTTCTTCGGGAATGAAAAAAAAGCGATCTACTTTCATTTGGTATTTCGGCCTAAATTCTTTTGCTCCTCGATATTCAATCAAATCTTCTTTTTTTAGGATGAAATCCACCTCTATGGTACCATATTTAGTAATTCCTGAATTGCTTCTTCTGTATTGGGGATCGTCGAAATAAGCAAGAATACTATTTTTACGTAAAATACCAGTTATGAGTATTTCAATCGAGATACCAGAACAGGACATTAGTTCTTTCTCTCGTTCTTGATCATATTGGAATGGGAGTATGAATCTATTTCTTCGCCTCTTCCCCAATAAATCAGAATTCTCGTAGAGAATGGCAGGGTATATGAAATTCCAATGACCATTGGATATGATTCGATCTGGTCTTGAATAATCAAAACCCCTATCTACTTTTTTACCGAAAGGATCCGAACTAAACAATTTGTGTCTCACCCGATCATTAGTCACTGAGAGGCCAGAAATATATCTCTGTTCGACAGGAAGAGAATGAACATTCATTTGATCTTGATCCCTGTGGGGGGAAAAAGGCACTATATTAGATCTGCACGGATCCCCCGATAATATCCATAAATGGCTTGTTTTTGGTAAGAGATGAACATTACCATATGTATATTCAGGTGCATGATACACGTCGGTACTCCAGTGGATTTCTCCCTCTGAATCAGAATAAATATGTTTTCGAACTCTTTCTTTAAAATGAAAAGTGAATGTTCCAGCGCGAATCTCGGCGATCACTTGTTCTGATTCCACATATTGACCATTTTGAACTAAAAGAAAACTTTTTGGTGGAATATTCACACTATGAATAATGCCTTGACTCTCAATAGTTACATACAGGTCTATATAACATAGAAAAGCAGGATGCCCATGACGTGTACGTGTTGGATGAACCAAATCCTCATTGAATTTTATTTTTCCATTAAAAGGAGCTCGTACCTGTTCTGCAGTACCACCTGTGAATAC